GTATATATATCATGAGCGATACGGAAATGGATCGAGTAATCTCTTTCTTTATCCAAGAAAAGGTATTTTTAGTTTGCATGGTCCAATCATTGATCCCGAAAATTTCTACAATAAAATTAGGTAGGTCGCTAGTATAGTTCCCTATCTATAATTTTGCTATTTACTTAAATATTAAATATAAATAATTTTACTGGAATATTGGAGGAATCCCTTGGATGGGTAGTAAGTACAATTTTGAATGTTTTGCTTATGTACAAAGTAACAAATATTATAATTGGATCGTTCGATCACTTTTCAGTCATTCATTGAATGATAAATCACTACAAGTGAAGGAGATACACGATTTAAATAACGAAAGATCCAATATTTAAAAATTGTATCTAAAATGACTGGAAAAGTAGAAACAAGACCGGATATAATTTGATCATTATGAGCAAATCCAAAATCTTTGTAGACAGAGCCAATCATTAATTCCCAACCGTGGGGCGAATGGAATCCTATACATAAATCAGTTAATAAAAGAATAGAAAAAGCTTTTATTGTGTCGCTTAAGTTGTATAGGAATTCTTGAAACCAAGAGTTAAGAATAACAAGTTCTTCATTACCTAGAATAGAATAACCACTTAGAATAACGAAACAGATTATATTTGTCGAGAAGTGTAAAATTGTATGGATGCGATCCTCGTTGTGCATCTTGATCAATTGGATCGTTTCTTTGTAGATTTCGATGCGAGGCTTTTGTAAATGTGTTTCCGGGTATTCCTTTATCATTTCGTCCAAACGTAAGAGTTCCTCTAAGTCTATGAATTCTTTTAGAATACTCTTTTCTTGAATATCATTCAAAAAAATTTCGGATTGCCTAGTATTCCACCAATTAGTAAACCAAGATTCCAGACTTTTATTAAATGAGAGAGAGATCCACCAAGGCAAAAATACTATAGATGCAAGATATAGAAGGGAAATTAATACTTTCTTTTTTGCCATTTTTTCGTCTGTGAATTTTAAAATTTTTAATGAACGCACCTCATTCGTCGACTCTATATGGTACTAATATTTCTATCAAGCATAAGTTCTATTACAAGTCATCGATGTATTTCCGGATTTTTTTGTGATTCAGTACAGCGGTTAGTCCTTGAATTTAGAAAGAATATAGAATAAGAAAGAGCCCTCTTCAAATTAATAGTAGTCGGATTTCGAGACGAAAGAACTCCCGTTCTATCAAAATATCAAATATTTAGAAAAAAAATTCTTTACTTTATGATGAAATGTTTTGTTTTGATATATGATGAATCTATCATTTAGATTTGTTACTGAATTGAGTTAAGTGGATTTACATACGCATAAAAAAAATTGTGGACATAAACAATTTAGTTTTAGAATTGTTTCATATACGTTTGCTTTGGCTCGAGTAAGCGTTCTGAAGAAACTTCAGTTAAGTTATGCTATAAAAAAAAAAGATGATTCTTGAGTTTTTTATCTCTTGCAAAGTATTCATTCTTCAGTTCCTTTTTTCAAAATACTTCAATTGGTACACGCAAGAAATAGGCCAATTCAGCAGCTTTTTGCTCAATCTCTCGTGGAGTAAAATTCTCATCAGTACGAGTCAAGGGAATGGCTCCTTGTCCTTTTATTTCCATATAAAGGACACGACGAGCATAAATACCCTCTTTAATTTCTATTCTGATGGACTGAATGTCTTTCATAAGGAATCGGAGGAATATGCGACGATTTTTTCCAGGAAATCCCCAACGAAAAATACACACTATGCCCTCTTTTATATCGAATCGATCATAACCACTACCTACATTCCACGCAATTGTGCACCACAAATAGGAGCTAATAAAAAGACCTGCGATCCCATAGAAAGACATCACGATACCTTGTGGAAAAAAAATTATTTGCTGAGAAGGAAATAAAGATATAAAATTCCTACCAAAATAACTGGACGTTCCAACCAATAAAAACCCTAATGAACCTAAAAAAAGAATAAAGGCCCAACAGAAATTACTTGTTTTTCGAGACCCCGCTATAAGTTCTACCCATATACGTTCTGATCGCCAACTCATACTCTAACTAGACCTAGTTGCATTTTATTGGAATTGGGAGAATAACAAAAATAATTTTTTTTTACTTTTTTTTGTTTCCGAAGTAACTCTCATCAACCAGCACTATTATGATGTGAACCTTTAGGGATAATTCATCGCATTTCTTAGATCCAAACTAAAATAATAACATCCCTTTCATATGATTTCCTAATACATATAGATATATTGACTTTACATTTCAGAAATTCTCCCCGATCCCGATCTATTTGAAAATAGTTATAATTCATTTATCATGTTTACACATACATAAGAGCTTATGCCCGAAGGAAGCCGCATATTATACCATATTTTACTAAATAGATATCCGTGTTATGATCCAAGTAAGTCTTGAAAAATATATATATATATAAGATTTGTCCTTGTTGTATCTAAAAAATCTTGTTTTTTTGAACATAAAGAGATAAAGAAGCCATTGCAATTGCCGGAAATACTAAGCCCACTAAAGGCACAAAAATGGAGGGGAGACTGTTGAGAGTTATCATAGAATGGGTACCTCGATTTAATATTTGTACCTGTTATTTATTGTTATATTTATTGTTTTATATTTGAACCTTATCCTTATATTGTTATAAAGATATCTTATAATTCATATATAATTGTTATATTATACTAAGTATACCTAAGTGAGTATATATATACTTAATAGGGATAGGGAGTCTATAAGTATATGTTTTAAGAAATATATATTAATTAATAAAATACAATAAATATATAAATAAATGGACCTATTCATCTTTCTACATGTTTCTACATGAAATATATATATACGATAATCCACCCTTTTTATATTCGTATTAGTAGTTATTATCTTTTCTTGTCTTATAAATTTCATAATTTAATAAAATTTTAAAGTATTTCCTAAAAACTCCCAAAGAATTCGTTATAATACGATCCAACAAAAAGGATTCTTAGTGGGGGATTATTTTCGGGAGATATAGAAAGATGCAAGACCTTGTTAACTAATTCCACGGAAGAAAGCGAAAGAATCCACTCTTTTATTTTGAAAGAATTCACTCTTTTGTTTAATAGAGATTTCCTAGTTAGTATTAGTAACCAGGAATATCGATAAAAAAACGATCCGGATGGTTCTTTCTACAATTCAATCTTATGTTACCAAAGTCAAAATCCATTCTTCGGATTTTGACTTTGATTCCTATAAATTAAATAACTACTTGATCACCACACATAAAAAAATTTATTAAGTTTTATTAAATTAATACTCTTATTAAATATTAAATTAAGACTCTAAGGCTCTAATCTAATTTTCATTCAAAGGAAAGAAAGCATGTAGCCGAAATAACTCACTCAGAACGCCCTTTAAAGGATTACGTGGTACGATTGGATCGAATAAGCCCTTATGGAATAAATATTCAGCCACTTGTGAATCCTCAGGTACTGTCTTATTCAATGTTTGTTCAATTACTCTTTTACCTGCAAATGCAATATAAGCATTGGGTTCGGCAATAATGATATCTCCCAACATACCAAAACTAGCCGTCACCCCGCCTGTGGTAGGGGATGTAAGGATTGCTACATAAAATAACTTTTTATTTAATTGATAATCATATAAAGCGGAAGATATTTTAGCCATTTGCATCAAGCTCAAGCTTCCTTCTTGCATGCGTGCTCCTCCGGAAGCACACACTAGAATAAGAGGTAAAAATTGATTGGTAGCATACTCGGCCAAACGTGTGATTTTTTCGCCCACTACAGATCCCATACTACCACCCATAAACTGAAAATCCATAACACCAATTGCTACGGGAATACCATTTAGTTGACCTGTGCCTGTTTGAACAGCCTCAGTTAATCCTGTATTTTTTTGATAAGAATCAATACGATCTTTATAAGGTTCCTCCTCCGAATGAAATTCAATGGGATCCAGAGAGACCATGTCTTCGTTCATAGGATCCCAAGTACCGGGATCAATCGAAAGTTCGATTCTATCAAAACTACTCATTTTCAAATGACATCCACATTGTTCACAAATATTCATTTTTGATTTTAAAAATTTCTTATAATTTAATCCATAACAATTTTCGCATTGAATCCACAAATGCCTGTATTTTTGAGTTACATTTAAATTATTAGAACTTATACTAAAATCACTATCATCTGTGCTAGTTTTTATACTGGAACTCTCGCTTTTACTACTATTTACGCTTTCGCCACAAATGTAACTATAAATGTAGCTGTCACTGTAATTGTTACTGTTGCTTAAAATATAACTCTCAATACAAATTTGAGAACCAAGATAACTGTCAATACAACTATTAATGTGATTATTCCAACTATGATGAGAATTAGTATCATACATGTAACGATCGTGGCGAGTATCGTCACTTTGGGGTGCATTATTCATATAACTAGAAGTCTGATAACTATAAAAAGAACTTTTTAGTTCACTTAGAAAAGAACGGTTGTTGTCAATCTCAAAATTGATATTTTCAATATCAAAATATATGGAATAACTGTCCCTATTACTATCCCTAACGAAAAAAGTGTCATCAGATATGAAATTCCGAATGTATCTGTCGCCGACTAAATGATCAACATTACTGTAATTAGACTTGTCGCTAAAATTTAAAATGTCTTTATCCATATCATTTAAAATTGGATCTTCACTTACACTGGTATTTTCAAAAGGACCAAGACTGTCCATTGATTTACTTAGCCTACACCTGTATTCTAACTCCCCGTTAAACAACATCGAATCGAACCGCCATTTTTCCATAGAACTTTCTTGCCCCTCATTTACATGAAAATACAATAGATGAATAGTCATTCGATGAAAATCATTTGAATATTCCGATCAGAATAAGCATATAAATCCAATCACTAGGGTTAGTAACTAATAACGAGGGGATATTGAAAAAAAAAAAATAGTAGTTTCTC